TACGATCAGATTGGGTACCAAAAAAATAAATGGATTCAGGATTAAATCTGCTCTTTATGAATGAGATAAAGACAGAATAATCAGGAGCAGTATAGAATTTCCTTTTTTTAGCACACTTTAATGTTCAAAAAAGAATTCGTGGATTCTTTTTGGTAGTAGAATTTATAGATAGAATACGATTGAATTGCGTAATAGTAATAGGAGTAGTATTTATTAAGTACATGCCGATATACCTATCCGCATATCGCATCTTTTATCGTAATTTTACTTGTGGCAACAGAAGTCAGGTCGCACTATATCATAATTCCTATTTTCTATTCAAAATATTCAATGAAAAATTGAAGCACGATAATTCTCTATAGGGATATGTACATAAGAAAAAGACACAATTCGGTATCTGTGTAACAATTTCTGTTCTGGGGTTTACATATACACATATATTTTGTTATAATTGAAATTGAAAAGGATTGATTATTGAAAATAATTGATACTGATTAGTCGTAAATCAATTTGATTTTGTTATACCATTAAAGAAACACAATTTGAGATACAAATTTAAGAACCGTTCACTAATTCTAAAGTAAAAATAGTTAATGGTTCCAATTTTCCCTGAATTTTTCGGTCTGTGACCGGAAATCTATTTTTTCTCTTTTCAATAGAAGGAGAAGGGAAGTTTTTAAGCAGTGTGTCTTTTGAGATACAATCAATCGAAGAGAATAATCTAAACTGGATCCAATAAAAAATAGGGATTAATTTTTGAAAAGGGATAAGTACAATGGGATTCAAGATAAAAAATTAGTAATAGAATATGGATGGATAAAAATATTGTCCATTTTGGATCAGATTTGGCGGCATGGCCAAGTGGTAAGGCGGGGGACTGCAAATCCTTTATCCCCAGTTCAAATCCGGGTGTCGCCTGATCAACAAAAGACTTGAAATTTCTTATTCTGCTGATCTAACTCGACAAATTCTTGCCCCGCAAGAAGCAGAGGCAAACGACTAGGCCTGTCGTGTCGATACTTGATTTTTAGAATCCATAATTCTATAAAAAAATTCTTTGCCCGTGTAGGGGATTACAAAAAAAAGAATGTATGTAATAATGGTGGTGGTGTCTTACCATTCCATTCTTTCACAGAAAGAAAGACGTAAGCCTTAGATCAAATAAAATAGAGGTATCTGGTAGATGGTTATCTATCTTGATGGTATATTTTGACGTCTTTTGCTTATGAAAGAAAGGTAACAAACAATAGGTCTTACTATTTCTACATGCTCCATTAGGAGCATTCCTTTGCTATTTCCAAATAAAAGGTGTGTGTATCGTATTTGTGCTTAATGCTTCCCGATTCTACCAGAAATTTTCTAATATAGGAACTTGTTACGAGTAGATTCATTGGATTAGTTCATCAATAGCCTTAAGTCAGAATACTATTTTCTTTTGACTCTGCACCATTGATTCCACTATGATTATTGATCAATAATCAATAATGAAATAATTCCTTCATAGAGATAGGAGACATAATTCACATGGATATAGTAAGTCTCACTTGGGCTGCTTTAATGGTAGTCTTTACATTTTCCCTCTCACTCGTAGTATGGGGAAGAAGTGGACTCTAGGGGTACTACTAATTGAATAATCGATTGAGTGATCGAATTGTATCAATCGTTTAATTGATCGTTTTGCGAAACTAAAAAAAAAAAAAAAAGATTCCTTGGTTTCGTTTTCTTTTATTTTTATTTTTATATATAGTTAATATATGCCCATACCCATACTATTTTTCCTCCATTAATTCTTTCGATGGATCTCGGGACTTATATATATATATAATATAAATAAATATATATTATATATAAATCTAATTATTAATATAAATCTATATATTAAGTTATAAGTTATAAGAAGCCTAGGAATTAGAAGAGTTGGCCTTGGATTATTTTGGATTGATCTAAACCCATACAAGTAGATGTAGCGAAAAAAAAAAGAAATAGAATTAGACTGCTATTTCGATGTATATGTATTAGATGTACATCTAATACATGTACATATTGTAAATTGATCTATATCTATATAAAACCATATCTGTATACAACTTTATATGATAAAATTTATATGATCATACTATATATGATCATACTATTTATATGATAATAAATTTATATGATAAAAATATACAATACTATCTAGTGTGGTAGAAAGAACTATAACTATATATAATATAGTTCTTTCTACCACACTATCTCAGATACTTATGATTCCAGCCAAATCGTTTCATTTAAAACTTGGAGTTTTAATCCCTTTCTTTTATTTCTTCAATCATTGATAAGAACTAATAATCCAACCAAGTTTCAGTTAAATTAATCATTTTGACTGACTGTTTTTACGTAGATGATAAGTAAAAAAGCAGTAGGAACTAGAATGAACAGTGCAGTAGCAATAAATGCGAGAATATTGACTTCCATAATCTCATTGTTTTTTTTACTTCGCAATAACTCGGGATCTAATCCCATAGAGATAAGAAATTTGACTCCTGTCAAAGAAATTTGACTCCTGTCAATTCAATGGGATGAATTGAATTCTGATGATACTGAATCGGATCAATATTATGAATAACAATATCTGATCTATCAAATCGATTCATCGTCGAGAATTGAATAGTATAACATAAGAAAATCTTTTATTTTATCCATACTAAATCCGAAATGGGATTCTTTATTGGATCAGGAATTCCATTGAATTTTTCATCCCTTTTTCCACTTTTTTCTTTTCCATAACCTACTGTCTTTGTCTTCCTTATACAACTCTCTTTCCTTATACTTATACATACAATTATGAGATATTATATGACCGGTATTCTATGGGTCACACAGATCAAAACAGTAGAAGTGAGATGGAAAAAAGGACGGGTGTTAAGTAGAAAGGATCTAATATTCCAACAAATTTACTAAAAAGGGGCGTTGCTTGGTCTTTTATTTTATTAGTATAGTATCTCTTCTTCTTTCTTGGATTGAGACTAGAACACATACATCAAAAATTCAGTGTGCAATTTGCATGAGAATAGATAGATTGTTTCCAATTAGTCATTGAGGATACACAAACAAAGTCGAGGTAATTATGTTAAGTTCATTGTGTATCGTACAATAAACGAATACAATTTGTGTATGTACTCTCGGTAAAAATAGGGGAACTCTATTCCATTTCATTGTTCAAGAACAATTGAAAAAGAAAGTCAGACGAGTATGGTATCTATTAAAATACTGAATATAGTAATGCCACCGATTGTACCAACTTACATATGTCTCCCCTTATCAATCGGTATTAGTGAAAGAAATTGAAATTCCCGTACTTGTCTGATGATAAATGCGAAACGAAAAACAAAAGAAATAAGGATCCCCGCTGGGGATTAGATCTTGCTACCTGTCCCCCCTTTCACAGAAAATGGGGAGATTAATTGATAAATTTATCGGATCCTAGTTCGGGACTGACGGGGCTCGAACCCGTAGCTTCCGCCTTGACAGGGCGGTGCTCTGACCGATTGAACTACAATCCCAGCAAGGTGTATGGCATACATATTCTTACTAGTTTGATAAGAACATTCTATTCGTTGTGTTGTAACAGAAACACGAATGATATACTGAATATCCACATGGATATGGAATATAGTGAGAGCGACACAGATTACTAGTAACGAGTGGTTATTTTATTGCCAAAAAAATAGATAATCAATTTCTCAATGAGAAAAAGAACTATTTTTATTTTAATGATACTTAATCTTAATTAAGTATCATTAATCTAGATCGTTAGAAAAATCAGAACGAATGAGAAAAACATGGATAGAGAAAAAATTGACTCTTTCTCTTCATTTCTACGGATCAGGCATTTCTGTTTCTGGAGGACAAATTGGTTATTTCATATTCATGGAGCAACGAATTATTGGGCCGAGCTGGATTTGAACCAGCGTAGACATATCATCAACGAATTTACAGTCCGTCCCCATTAACCGCTCGGGCATCGACCCAGGAAGAATTAATTCTAGATTTATTGATAATCTACGATCAACTTCCTCTCTACCCCCAGGGGAAGTCGAATCCCCGCTGCCTCCTTGAAAGAGAGATGTCCTGAACCACTAGACGATAGGGGCATATCCACCCGACCGTCATCATACTATGATAATCATCATCATAGTATTATCATACTATGAACAGTTTTTTTGGAATTGTCAATAGAATCTAATGGTATGACTAGATTCGAAGAGTCTTTCCTACTTTTTTTATGTTATGATTCCATAGAATTTTTTTATTTGATGGTTCTTGTATGAACCCCTATGCATATATGTATATATGTACATATATGCAGACACATATGCATATGCAGACATATATGCATTAGACTCATAATGGAAAATTCATGAATTGAATAAAACGGGCCCTTTTAACTCAGCGGTAGAGTAACGCCATGGTAAGGCGTAAGTCATCGGTTCAAATCCGATAAAGGGCTTTTTCCACTAAACTCAAGATTTAGTCTTCGTTTTTCAGCGGAGAACAGAGATATTTTTTTTCTAAAAAAAGAAAAAGGTAACCGCCATTATAATGAGTTCTGATTATTATGAGTTATAGTTAGAAAGTTGAACATTTATTCATTATCATAATAACTAATTGCACTTATTAGGAGTAGTCTACCCTGTAGTGACATAGTAGTCCTCTTCATGTATCATTATTCAAATTTTTGGTCCTGGGATATAAATATTCTAGAATATTCTAGATATCCAATCCCTATTATTAATAACCAAACCAAAGTATTCTTACTTCTCCATTGTTCTTATCAAACCCACCATAAAATTATAAATCAATAAAAAGTAAGTGGACCTGACCCATTGAATGATGACTATATCCGCTATTCTGATATTTAAATTCGATATAGATTAATTCGATATAGATTAAATTGTACAAGCGGATTGATTTTTTTTATTTCCTTAGACCACGCAAGGCAAGAATTTGTCGATATT